TATAAAATATCTAAAAGAAATTCCTGATTTCTATATCTCTATAGAATAGAAGAATAGAGAAAGAAGAGAAAGGAAGACTCCTTACATTATGTGTAATGTAGTAATTCTCTTTTTCAATTGGGAGAGGAGAGATGGCTGAGTGGACTAAAGCGTCGGATTGCTAATCCGTTGTACGAGTTATTCGTACCGAGGGTTCGAATCCCTCTCTTTCCGTTTCCGGTGATGACTTGATTTTTTTATTTTCATTTTCCATTTTTCAAATTTTAGTTAAACGTGTGGAATAGATAAAATCCTAAGAAAAATGGAAAATGAACCAAGGAAAAATCCTTTGGATTTTATTCTTCACGTTGTCCGGGATTACGTCCTGGATCATTAGATAGGAATCCAAAGATGAAGAGAGAAACAAAAAATATCACTACGGTATAAACGAAGAGTTTCAGAGTAAGCATTACACAATCTCCAAGATAAGATGATTAAAAAAAAAATAAATAAAGAGAATAGATCTTCCATTTTTCTACCACATATCCCATTTTGACACCAAAAAATGAGGTTTTTCTAGAAATAGAAAAAAATTGTCAGAAATTCATTTGGAGTAAGAGTTTTTCATTAACAAAAATTTCTTTCATATCCAAATTCGATATTGTGGGAGACCCTAATATAATAGGGTCCTAATATAATAGGGTTTAGGGTTTTTCACTGGAAAAAGGGTCAGTCAAAAAAGGAGGAAATGGGCTAAGCCGGATTTAGGGCGACTATCCAAGAATTTCAATGTGTGAATCGAGGGTTCAGACTCTAAAACTTATCTAATTTTATCAATTGTTAGAATTCTGTTAGAATTCTTTCTCGAAGAAATCATGAATTTTCTAGGATATTTATTAAGGATCTCATCGAAAACTGACAGCAGCTTGCCAAACAAAGGCTAAGAGAAAAAAAAACACAGGTATGATTGGCATAACATCTACGATTGGATTCAAAAAAGCATAGGCTTCGGGCAATTTGCCGAAGAAAAAACTACTCGAATAAAGGGCAGAATTAAGACAAATACAGATCAAACTAAAGGTATTAAGCATAACAGACATTTTGTTCTTGGAGATAATTGCATTTTGATTGAATTTTTAATATAAGGAAAAAGAAAGTAAGTAAGGTATACAAAAAATCCTTCTTTCTTTTTTTTTTGAACCCACCCAATCAAAAATCCTCCAATTCTCAAAAGAGAATAGAAGAAATCATACTTTCATACAATATCTTAATTGAATTATATGTAATGATCAATAAATTGAGTTGAATTCTATATCTATATGGATCAAAATCCTAGGAATAATCTATTCTATAGATATTTGGGATGGAGTTGACAAACAACCAATACCAATATTATACTTTCTTAGTGTAGATTAGAAAACTTTCTTAGTGTAGATTAGAAATCGAAATGGGGCGTGGCCAAGTGGTAAGGCACCGGGTTTTGGTCCCGCTATTCGAAGGTTCGAATCCTTCCGTCCCAGAGCCATATCCTTTTGAATAAAGATTGGTTTCTTAAACAACGTTCTCTAATGTTAGATAGAATGTGATCCTTTATTTATCTTATATGAATCATATCTTTTTCATAAACTGAACGGAATTGAGTTCAAATGACACGCAGCTGGACCTGAATCCTTTTTTTCTCAGGTAAGATGAGAACATGGAGTTTGAATTCAAAAAGGTTGGGTGGGCTTTTCATCATATGCTCATTTCCTTTGATATTTAGGGAGGTTAGTTACTTAGAAAAACCATACTTTAGTTATTTGAATTTTCAATGATGGATGTATTTTGAATCGAGATGCAAAAGAATCTATATTCCCTATTTCTTTTTTTTTATCCCGTAAATGCAGAAGTCTAATTAGTAATTAGATTTTTCTCGAGATCTCGGAATTCGAAACAAGAGCGAATTCTTGGTACTAATTAAATTCAATGAATAGTACTAAGTCTCTTAGTAGGTTAGACTAAAGCTTGACTCAATTTGGACTTATTCTTTGTCTTTGTAACTAGACAAGTCATTTCCCATCCCGGATCAGGATTCCTTTTTTTATTTATGCTCTATCATTCCCATAGACAGAATAGAAAGAAATATATAGAAAGAATAGTAAAGAATAGGGGAGTGGATAGGAGCTAATCAGTATTAATTTAAATATCTCTGTCTCTCCAAATCTCATTAAAAAATGATCAAATAGCATGTATATGTTATTTATATATGTATATGTTATATATGTTATGGAATCGATATATTTTCTTTGAATCTCATTTTATTATTTTTTTAGGTATTTTATTTTTTTTGTTTGGCTATAATGAAGAATTGTAAATCTATGTAACGATTGGATTGAGGCAGGAGTGATTTATCCTATCCCTTTTATTCACTTTATGATTTTATAACAAGATTTATTATTGAAATCTTATTCAACCCATGTTATGTTAAACAAAATACATATAAAATGAGGAAATGTTTAGCTTATATGTGTGTATCCTTCTATTTCCATGACAAAAGTCTTTCGGTTTTTTTGAAAAAGGTTTGGGATCCCTTAAATTAGTTAATTAAATTAGTTAAACTTCAATTGGTTAAATTATTCAATTAGTTAAATTAAGTATTATAGAATATCTATAACAGTGACAATTGTTCAGTCTATCTGATAGATACGCAAACCCCTATCTATTTTTTCGATTTTGATTTTCGCAATCAGATGAAAAGAATAAAGATTCAAATCTTCCCTTACATCCGTTTTTTATCCATCTCATGAAAAAAAAAAATGGGATTTCTTTCTTCTTTTATGTAATTTATTTATCTATTTGAAATCAGGAATGGGTCAATTCAAAAAAAAAAGACTTATCTTTCCTAAGATGATTAAATGTGATCCTTACTATTTTTCTTCAAATCAACTAATGTTGAATCTTTGGTACTCAAAAAGTAGGAAATAGGTTAATCTATCCTATTGAGTCACTTGAAGTTGCAGACTCAAAAAGAACTTATTTATTCGTTTATCTATTTCTTTAGATTTATCTATTTCTTGAACATATATGTTCAAGATAGTGTCTTGCTAAGACTTTTCTTCAGAAAAATCTTTACACATATCCACATATCCTATATAATCCACATATCCTATATAGAAATAGATCCTTAGAAATAGAATAGAAGAAAAAGTATAGATTACGATGTCTATGTACAACTGAACCAATGACTATTCATGATTCAATGATTGAATCAATTTTATACCGGTTCCAAATTAGAGGAATACCATGATAAAACTTCGTTTGAAACGCTGTGGTAGAAAGCAACGTGCGACTTGGTGGATGGATCTGTTGTGGTTTATTATAGCCGCTATTGTGTATATAATTAACTTAAGTTATTAAGTTAAGTTTACGTCTCTTTATACATACCGATTTTCTGTTTCAGGTTCTTATAATTAGATATAAGATTGACGGTCCTCTTTCCTCGACATCGCTTGCTCTGTTTTTCGCGAACCCTTTTCTTTTGTTTCCTAGTCTTGGGTTGTAAATAGTCCACGATGGAGCTCGAGTAGAAAGGATTAATTCATTTCTCGGGGGCAAGGATCTAGGGTTAATGTCAATCAATAAATTGGGACAACTTCGTAAATATATCTTCGATATAGAAATGGAAAGGATCCAAGGTGTATCACGCGGGAATCAACTGTCCGTAGGATTTTTTGATAGAAAGAAATCACAACACAAAAAGGGTATGTTGCTGCCATTTTGAAAGGATTAAGAAGCACCGAAGTAATGTCTAAACCCAATGATTTAAAACAAAGATAAAGGATCCCAGAACAAGAAAACACCATTTTAATTGTCTCGAAAGTCTCAATAACCGGATCAGACTGAAGAATCCAAATCTAATTTTAAACGAGACAAACAAAAGGGGGTAAAGACCACTCAATAAATGAAATTGATTAAAGGTTTTTCCTTTAAGCTATTTGAGAGTTATCCAACTTGAGTTATGAGTACGAATGGTTTCTTTTTGATTTTCAAGAAGGAAGAAGAATAAAAAGACTTAAATCATAGTCTAATTTATTTTCTAGGCTCATTTGTCATTTATTAGAATTCCATACATAGACAAAACTTCGAATCAAATCATTTTTTCTCGAGCCGTATGAGGAGAAAACTTCCTATACGTTTCTAGGGGGGGTATTGTTCATCTACATCTATCCCAATGAGCCGTCTATCAAATCGTTGCAATTGATGTTCGATCCCGAAGAGAAGGAAAAGCTCTTCGAAAGGTGGGTTTTTATGATCCAATAAAGAATCAAACTTATTTAAACGTTCCTGCTATTCTATATTTCCTTGAAAAAGGTGCTCAACCTACAGGAACTGTTCAGGATATTTTAAAGAAGGCGGAAATTTTTAAGGAACTTCGACCTAATCAAACGAAATTCAATTAAAGAAATAGCAAGGGGGGGTAGTGATTTGTATATAACTTTGTAGAATTTTTCTCTACTATCTTTCCCCCTTCATCCTGATCCTGCTTTATTCGTATCTATTTCTCATTGCTTTTGTCGAATTCCACGGTCAATAAAAGCAAAACCTTAGTTTATTGATCAGTTTATTGATCATATAAATCTCAAATTCGGACATTTCATTTTTTTCAATTATGTGGTTTTCGTTGGAATTTGACTAACCAACAAGGAATCCAGTTTGCTTATTCCACTTAGATTGATGGAATAGATTAAAAATCCGATATTTTTTTTCCATTGTATTCTTTTCTCAACTTTTATATTGACAACAGTGTATCGACCAAATAGAATTATATTGACAACAGTGTATCCAACAAATAGAATTCAGTGAAGTGGATCTATTTATTTCCGACCCATAGGTTTGTTGGTTTGTTTTTTTACTTTACCTCATTCAAATGAGGCTTTCTTTGATATTGATCCAAGGGTTTTTTGATTGAAAAAAGTAGATAAGATAAGAGGTTCTCTATCCATTTTGACAATTCTCTCTCTATATAGAATATAGATTTTTAT